TATTGTTTTTACCAATAATCTTTATGGCTTTTCGAAATGTAATGACTAGAAGAGCTACTGATAATAATGATCCACATAAAAGAGCTGCGTAGCCTAATACCATCATACTTACGTGCATCATTAACCACTGGGATTGGAGAGCAGGCGCTAATATTGCGGATTGATGCATTTTGGCTAAAAGACCCGAAGTGGCAAAGCCTTGGGTAAAAATAGCACTTGGCGCGGTTATTGCGCTTAAATTATTTTTACGCTTTTTATTTTTAAATTGAAAATAGGAAACCATATGAATAAGGGAGAAACCCCAGGAAAGAAAGATTAATGATTCATATAAATCACTTAATGGGAAATGTCCTGAATAAATCCAACGGGTAACTAATAATCCTGTTATACAGAAAAAGGTAACTATCATGCCCTTTTCTGATGAATCATATAGTCCTAGGACTTCATCTACTAATAAAAATAAGGTTAAAAAATGAATTGTAATTACAATTGAAACGACTGAAAAAGATATATGAGTTAATATATGCTCTAAGGTTGAAAAAATCATAAAAATTATGAAAAAAGCGAGGGTTTCTAGATTTTATGGAATGGAAATCATGAATTAAATTCATTAATTCATTATAGGACTTATTCTATCTCTTTTAGAAGATACTATGCCGCCACTCGGACTCGAACCGAGATGCTCTAGCACTGCTTCCTAAGAGCAGCGTGTCTACCGATTTCACCATAGCGGCTTGCTCGAAATCATAATACCCCATTTTTTATTCAATCGTCGAGAATGAAGGTGAAGGGGTCAATTCAATGTAAAATGACAAATTTTTTAGGAAGCATTTAATTTTAATTGATGAATAAAAACTCGTTGAAATAGCAATTTCAAGGTTCAAAAGGACTCTTTATTATTTATCATATCATTTTTTTTATTTAATTATCCTTTTATTTATATTAAATTTAATTAGTTCGTCAATAGAGATTTTTTAGTTTGTGTTTTCCTAAAAGAGAACTCCCTTATTGTAACTAAACCAATGAGTTGTAACTTCAATTCATAGATAAAATTAAACAAAAACAAGGGGTTCTTTATCATTTTTCTTTTTTAATGATTAATTTCTCATTTCATTCTTTTGAATGATTTTTATGAATCTATAAAAAAATGCTTATCGATTGAATGAATAAATAAATGAAACAATATGATTTTTAGAGATCACAATTTCAGCACCACATCCGACAATTTCAAAGGATTTATGTAATTTCTATAACTTTGTATTAATCGTCGTTAGGATTTTGCGTTTTAAGGATTTATCAAACCAACTAGATAGTGGGTTGTACACGTTACGTTATATAAAAAGCGTTTCGATTCCTGTCATAATTGTACCATACTTCAAAAAAGTATTTCTAATTTAGAATTCTAAAAATATGTCTTGATTCATCTTATTATACAAACATAGGATTTTCTTAGATTACTTAAAATTGATACATTATTTGTATATCGACTAAATTAGAAAAGGGGTTTTTCTCAATTGGGTTGAAAACAAAGGAAGGGTATATAGTAATGCAGAGAAATAATGATTCATATACTTACAAAATTTAAACTTAATGGATTAGTTTCGACAACCTAGTTAAAGCTCTTCTACTTATATATGTGTTCCGCTATAGATAGAGTATAAATATAAAAATGATTAGTATATTATTTAATTATTTATTATTATAAATTGAATATTCGAAAATAACAAATTAGTATAACACTAACCTAACAAATGGGCGATGGGGAAAATAAGAATCCCCACCCCGGAAATGAAAAAAAAAAAGATATTCACAAATTCAAAAAAGAAACCCTTTGTATCTTATTCGAGTTAAGCCAATTCAGATTACTCCAAATTAGTTTGTTGTACAAAAAAACTTTTTGAATTACCCGTAGAAAGGGATTTCGCTAATGAAAAAGCTTTCAACGCCGCCCAATATCCTTTCTTTTTCCAAACATTTTTTCGAATACGCTTTTTTGATGTAGAAGTACGTTTTTTTGGAACTGCCATTAAAAAAAAAGGTTATTCAGTGCTATAGTTGGATGTCAAAGACATCTATTTTAAAAATAAAATGATCGGTCTTTTTATGTCATTATTTATCTATTCCTATCGATTTTATAGATTCTAATTATCTATATACTACTATACAAAACAAATTTCATAAAAAAAAATGAATATGAATAGAGATGGGAAAATCACATAAAATGCTTCTATTCTAGAACAAAAAAAACAATACGATAGAACCCTTTTTTTATTTATATTCCATACACCATCCGTAAAAAAAAAGAAGAATTTGTATTTAATTTATAATTTATTGGTACCTTTCTTTTTTATATCGTCATTCATCAAATCTCTAGGATAGATTAGGATCTATATCTATTATGATCTATAAATCGAATTGATGAAATCAAAAAAAGGTAAAAAAAAAAGTATTTCCTTTTCTATCTCTGCCTATTTTTTTGTCGTCCTACATTTATTTAGAA